TTAGACAATGGACGCCTTTCATTTCATTCCGATTTTTCTTTTCCGAATAGGAGATAAAAATGCGAAAAAAAAAAAAAAGGGCTTACATCCTATTCATATGTAAGATAATTTCAGGAATTGCGTAATAATGCATTAATTCTAATAATATAGAATTATAAATAGAAAGCGGGTAGCGGGAATCGAACCCGCATCGTTAGCTTGGAAGGCTAGGGGTTATAGTCGACGTCAATTCATCATTTTAACGTCTCTAATTCAAAACCGAACATGAAACTTTTATTTCATTCGGCTCCTTTATGGAAGATGAGATGTATAAATTCCAAAACGTGAATGAAAAAATTTGTCCCATAACATCTATATCAGCTTTTCTGTCTGAATGCATTCAAAACAACTTGCTTTCTAGATGATCCCTCTAGAAAGGGAAGAGGATTATAACAATCTTTCTAGTTACTTCGTTCTCTATTTCTATTTGAGAGAATCCTAAGGAAAAGCATTTTCTTTCTACCGAGCTAAAACAATATAAAATAGAATATGAATATGTTGATGTCTCTAGTAAACCAAAGCCATCATTTAATAGCTATTTTGTTTCAATCTCTCTTTTATAAATCAAAAATTGAAGATTTAGTTACGATTAGAAAAAAATTCACCTTTCTATCTTCATCCATAGATTCCTTACTTATACTCATTCAACTGGAAGTATTGATCCAATTTTTAAAAAATTATGTTTCGTAATTTCATAATCCGATTTTTCAACTCATAATGGACTCTTGGATAAAAATCACGAGAATGTATATTTTTCCTCGAATCTGTCGTTGAGAGGTAAAGGATTTAATCCTTTTAAGAAATAAAGTTTTTCATCGGAATAGGAATCAAACCGAAGGACCCCTTAACTATAATAAGGGGTGAATAAAACGAATCACACTTTTACCACTAAACTATACCCGCTATAATGCGATTATTGTATATAAATAGACCTTTTGTCGAACAAAGCAAAAAAGCATAATCAAGAAATAATCATGAGAATTAGGTGTTTCGTCAGGGAACTTAACGAGATTAAGAGGGGCTCATTTAAATAACAAGTTCGATCTTGTCTGTTGATGGAGGAGTTTTGGCAAATAAATACGGCTCAACAAAATCACTTAAGTTATAACATAAAAAAGAATCCATAGCCATAATTTTTATTCAAATCTAGTATTCAAATTAAAGTAAATAATAAAATAAGAAATAAGACTTTGATTCCAGAATGGAAATAAAACAGCCCTTACTTTTGGGTGTTGTTGCTTCAATAACAAGAATTTTTGTTTCAAATCATTTTATCTATGATTATGATTCATTGAAACAAAACAAAAAGGCCCGGCTAGGTACTGACCCGGCCAGGCCGTGAGAATAAAAACGGCCCTTTCGGACGAAATCAAAGAAGTATTCTTTCTTTTTATATTGGAAATATTTCTTTTTCTTTCGAGTCCTTATTTGATATTGCTGATAAAAGTTTTATATATCTATATAATAAAGAGAGAAGATCTAAAGAAATACCTTTTTTTAATCCTTACTTTATGTGTAATGTAATATAGCTTTTTCAATTGGGAGAGATGGCTGAGTGGACTAAAGCGTCGGATTGCTAATCCGTTGTACGAATTATTCGTACCGAGGGTTCGAATCCCTCTCTTTCCGCTTCCGTTGATGACTTGATTTGATATTTTATTTATCTTTCGCATTTATCAAACTCTTGTGATTTTTTCCTAGTTAAAGGTGTGGAATAGATAAAATCCTAAGAAAATTTCAAAATCAAACAAGGAAACCCTTTTTCTATTTTTTTAGTCTTCACGTCCAGGATTACGTCCTGGATCGTTCGATAGGAATCCGAAGATGAAGAGAGAAACAAAGAATATCACTACTGTGTAAACGAAGAGTTTGAGAGTAAGCATTACACAATCTCCAAGATCATTTTGGGGGAAAAAGAGAATAGATTCTCCGTTTTTATTTTATACCACATCTTCTATTTTGACACCAAGATAGTGAAAATGAAGTGGTTTCTAGAAAGAAAAAAAAATTCAGAAATGCATTTGTATTTGTAATATAAAGTCTTTCATTACCAAAATTTTCTTATATAATTGTGGGGGAAACCATATAGGGTCTTGCGCTAGAAAAGAGTCAGAACGAGCCGATCCAGATTTCTCGTGGCTATCCACGAATTTTCATATTTGACTCGAGGATTCATACCGTAAGGCTTATCTGATTTTATTAATTGTTAGCTTTTTTTTTGAGAAAAATCATGAATTTTTCTAGGACAGTATTATAGTAACGATCTCATCGAAAACTTACAGCAGCTTGCCAAACAAAGGCTAAGAGAAAAAAGAACAGGGGTATGACTGGCATAACATCTACAATTGGATTTAAAAAGGCGTAGGCCTCGGGTAATTTAGCGAAGAAAAAACTACTCGAATAAGGGGCGGAGTTAAGACAGATACTGATCAAACTAAGAATATTAAGCATAACAAGGGTTTTGTTCTTGGAGATAATTGCATTTTGATTGAGTTATTGATATAAGGGAAAAATGAAAAAAGTAAAGTAGACAAAAAAATCCTTCTTTATTCTTTAAACCCACCCAACCAAAAATCTTTCAATTCTCAAAAGAGAATAAAAGAAATCAAATCATACTTTCATACAATATACTATCTTAATGAAATTATATGTAATGATCAATAAATTCAATTTCATTCTATAATTTATACACATCTCAAAATCCTATTAAAAATCGAATCTATTCGATTGATATTTGGACTAGAATTGACGAACAACCAAGACCAATATTAGTGTTTATTAATACAGAATAGAAGTTGAAATGGGGCGTAGCCAAGTGGTAAGGCAACGGGTTTTGGTCCCGCTATTCGGAGGTTCGAATCCTTCCGTCCCAGAGTATACGCATTCTAATTAGAAATTATATCGAAATGCAGATTGTTTTTTTGAATAATCTTCTGTTTATGAGTGTAATATTGGATAGAGTATTATTTTTTCTCATTTTGTAATTCTGAATCATATCTTTTTACAAATGGAATCCGGACGGGCTTTTCCGCATATGATTATACCCCTCCCTCACTTCATATTCAAGTAAGTTAATTACTTAGAAAATAGAAAAACCATAATAGATCTATTTGAATTTTCAATGATGTATTCTAAATCAAAATACGAAAGAAAACCCCCCATATTCCCAAATTTCCCTTTTCTATTTCCTAAATTAGCCCAATTATTAATTCAGGGGTTTCTTGATACTAATTGAATTAAAATTCAATCAAATGGTATTAAGTTAGGATAAAAAAAAAGGAACAGCGACATAAGTAATCTGAAGCTCTTTGTCTTTATGCCGAGACTACCTCGCCTAGCATCCCGTAAAGGAGGATTCTTTTTTGATTTATTATAGAATTGGGGGATAAGTAATGGAGGGGATAAATTTTATTATCTGTATCTATCCGAATCTCAGATCAAGTAAATTACATATGTAACAAATGTAGTTTACTTGAACCCCCTCTTTTTTAAGCATTCTGTCTTTGGCTATAATATGATGATCAAATGCGATACTTACTGTAAAATATTATTCAAATAATGATGGCGACGTAAGAATTTTTTTTTTTCAATTCCATATTTTTAATGATTTCTTATTTATAAGTTTTCGGTACTTGACGAAGTGTGAGGTTGGTGAATCTATCCTGTTGGGTGAGTCACTCAAAGATTCAGATTCAAAAAAAGTCCATTTTCCCGTGTTATTCAAAAAAGTTGTGGATTCATATACTAAAAAAATATGAGATTTTAGTTCAATTCTTGTTGATACTTCTTCAGAAAAAGAAAAATACATCTATATATGAATTATAAATTACTATGTATTGACTGAACCAATGACTATTCATGATTCTATAATTGAATCAATTACATACTGATTCCAAATTCGAGGAATGTTATGGTAAAACTTCGTTTGAAACGATGTGGTAGAAAGCAACGTGCGACTTGAAGGACATAATTGGCTGTGGATTCTTTCATCCACCATTTTATATAGTAATAAAGGTGCTCTTGACTCGACATCCTTTGTTCTGTTTTTCTGTTTCACCCCCTATTGGTTGGGTTGTAATATAAATAGTACATCATGGAGCTCGAGTAAAAACTATTGATTAATTTATCAGGGGCAAGGATCTAGGGTTAGTGCCAATCAATAAGTTGGAACAACTTCGTAAAGTATATCTTCAATATAGAAATCAAAAGACTCCAATTCATAACGTAAAGTTTGTTTTGTTGGAGTTGGTTAAAGTAAAATTCTTTTGATCAAAAGTGTAGCGCACAGGAATTAATCGCTCTATTCTATGATTCTTTCATAGAAAAAAAGAAATCACAAAAAGGGTATGTTGCTACCATTTTGAAACGATTAAGGATTCCCGAAGTAATGTCTAAACCCAATGATTCAAAGTAAAGATAAAGAAAGGATCCTGGAACAAGGAAATACCCTTTGGAATTGTCTCAACAATTAGATCAGAATGAAAAATCAACAATCAAAATAGATTCTAAACGAGACAAAAAAGGAGTTCGAGACCACTCAATAAATGAAATGCCCGAGGATTTTCTTTGAGCTATTTGAGAGTTATCCAACTTGAGTTATGAGTACGAATGATTTTTCTTTTTTCCCGAAAAAATGGAAATTAAAGTCTAATTGATTTGATGATTTTATGTTCTATATAGACATAAATCATTTTTCTCGAGCCGTACGAAGAGAAAACTTCTTATACGTTTCTAGGGGGGGTTGTTCATCTACATCTATCCCGATGAGCCGCCTATCAAATCGTTGCAATTGATGTTCGATCCCGAAGAGAGGGAAGAGATCTTCGTAAAATGGGTTTTTATGATCCGATAAAGAATCAAACTTATTTAAATGTTCCTGCTATTCTATATTTCCTTGAAAAGGGTGCTCAACCTACAGGAACTGTTCATGATATTTTAAAGAAGGCAGGGGTTTTACATAATTTTGCCTTAATTAAACGAAATACAATTAATGAACAATAAAAAAAAAGAGTGTAGGGATGTCTTGTATATAGCTTTATATAATTTTTTTCTCTACCCCCCCCCTCTTGTTTATTCATACCGCTTAATTTTATTATTATAGATTATAAGATTATAGATATAAAATCCCGCGTTCTAGAATAGAACGGCAAAAATCTATTTTATCTTATTGATTTTTTGATATAAATCGAAAAAAATCAAGTGAATGGGAATAAATGATAAAATTGGATTTAAAAATAGAAAATTCGGATAGTATTTTCGAGTGGTTTTTGTTAGAACCCTATTCTCTATTACTATTAACAAATAATAAGCAAGGGATCAAGTTTGTTTATTCAGCTTATATTGATTGATTTTGAGAGATATTGAATAAACTCGATATTTTTTCCTCTTTTCCTTATTTTATTCCCTCATCTATACTCCTGTTGTTTTTGTATCTATGTAGTGCCAATTCAACACAAGTCCCTTTAAATTATATATATTTTATTAATTATATATATTTCATTATTTCTTTCTATTTTCTCCATTGTCTTCTTTTCTAAACATTTATATTGACAACACCGTATCGAACAAATATAATTTGATCGTGTATAAATGAATTTATTTACCTCTACCCTGCGGGTTTGGTTTTTTGTTTCTTGTTAGTTCAATGTTTTGGTTGTGTCATGTAATTCAATCCCTCTATTTATTTTGATTTCGACTGTATCTACACAGCTCAAGTTTTTTTTTTTCATTTTTTCGGGTTGCTAACTCAATGGTAGAGTACTCGGCTTTTAAGTGCGACTAGGATCTTTTACACATTTGGATGAAGTAATGTATTCGTCCATACCATCGGTAGAGTTTGAAAGACCGCGACTGATCCTGGAAAGAGAATGGGTGGAAAAAATAGCATGTCGTATCAATGGAGAATTCTGAGAATACGGGATCGGCACAAAGCTTTTGGAGCGGAACAAAACGAATTCGAAATTGGGTTGAGTGAATAAATGGATAGAGCCCTGCGGCTCCAATTATAGGGAAATAAGAAGAAACGAGCTTCTGTTCTTAATTTGAATGATTACCCGATCTAATTAGATGTTAAAAATAGATTAGTGCCTAATGCGGGAAAGGTTTTTCCCATGAGTAGATTATCTCTTTTTTTTTTAATGAATCCTAACTATTAGCTATTCTCCACTACGGGTTGGAGATAAATGTGTAGAAGAAACAGTATATTGATAAAGAAAGATCTTTTTTTTTTTTCAAAATCAAAAGAGCGATTGGGTTTCAAAAATAAAGGATTTCTAAGCCTCTTGTTATCCTATAATGAATACAAACCTATTTTATTATATGGAAAGAAGCGGATAAGGATTCTGTTCATGAGTTTACCTGTTTCCGAGGTATTTATTCATTTTTCTTACTCGAATACCTTGTTTTGACTGTATCGCACTATGTATCATTTGATGACCCGAGAAATCCCTGATTTTTGGTTCAAATCGTATTGCAAATGGAAAAATCTCAAGGATATTTAGAACTAGATAAATCTTGGCGACATGATTTCCTATATCCACTTATTTTTCAAGAGTATATTTATGCACTTGCTCATGAGCAGGGTTTAAATAGGTCAATTTTGTTAGAAAATACGGATCATGACAATAAATATAGTTCACTAATTGTGAAACGTTTAATTACTCGAATGCATCAACAGAATCATTTTCTTATTTTCGATAATGATTCGAATCAAAATCCGTTTTGGAAGCACAACAACAATTTGTATTCTCAAACGATATCAGAAGGGTTTGTAATCATAGTGGAAATTCCATTTTCCCCACGATTCGTAGATTCCCTAGAAGAGAAAAAAAAAATATTAAAATCTAATAATTTACGATCAATTCATTCAATATTTCCTTTTTTAGAGGACAAATTTTTACATTTAAATTTTGTATCAAATATACTAATACCCTACCCTATCCATCTGGAAATCGTGGTTCAAAGCCTTCGCTATCGGGTAAAAGATGCCTCTTCTTTGCATTTATTACGATTCTTTCTCTTTACTCTAAACAAATCCATTTCTAGTTTTTCAAAAAGGAATCCACGATTATTCTTGTTCCTATATAATTCTCATGTATATGAATATGAATCCACCTTCCTTTTTCTCCGTAACAAAACCTCTCATTTACGATCAACGTCTTCTGGGGCCTTTCTTGAGCGAATATTTTTCTATGGAAAAATAAAGCATCTTATAGAAGTTTTTGCTAATGATTTTCAGGCCATCCTATGGTTGTTCAAGGATCCTTTCATGCATTATGTTAGGTATCAGGGAAAGTCAATTTTGGCTTCAAAAAGGACGTCTCTTCGGATGAATAAATGGAAATATTACCTTATCAATTTCTGGCAATGTCAGTTTTATGTGTGGTCTCAACCCGGAAGGGTCTCTATAAACCAATTATCTAATCATTCACTTGATTTTCTAGGCTATCTTTCGAGTGTACG